CTCTGCCAATTGATATGTTGCCACAAATAATTGAAATTCAATTTCTTGATCTGTATCTTCAATTTTTGGAAACTTATGAAGTTCTTCCATCAAGCCTTGATCAATGAACCTACAAAATCCGTCAAATTGTATCTGACTAAACCCTGGTATTGTATACATTCCCTCATTTCCATCCCGGAACATCTTAAGTTTTCCGTTTATCGAAAAAATCCAACTATTGGCTCACTCTTCGTTGAACCATATAGATTGATCTAGCAACGATGGAATGTATATTTTGCTCATTTGAACAACATGAAATTTTATCCAACCCCATATACATATATATATGTACTAAATACGTATGAACGGAGGAATAAAAAAAAAATGTGACTCAAATTCGAATTTGCGACAGATACAAATGGAAATGAATTGATAAAACATTCCTGGAAACAAAATTCTGCCACTTAGACTTATGGAGTCTTGTATAGAATATCAAAATAGATCCAATTTCTACTTTATGATATTACGACCAGATTGGGTACCATAAATGGATTCGGAATTGAATCTGTTCTCTATGAGTGAGATAAAGACAGAATAATCAGGAACCGTCTAGAGTTGACTTTGATTTTAGCACTTAATTTATTTCATCGATTCCGTTGTTCAAAAAATGATTCGCAGAGAGAAAAGATATTTCTACCCATTTGTTAATTAGTAGAATACGATTGAAGTGCGTAAGAGAAGTCATATTTATTAAGTACATGCAGATATAACTATCTAGCTATCCGTATATCCCATCTTTTATCGAAGTTCCCTTGAGGCAACATAGGTCGTGCTATATCCAAATTTCGATTTTATATTCAATATATTCAATGAAAAATGCAAGCACGACGATTTCCTAATAGGAATATGTAGATAAGATACCTGACTAGGTATCCGTGTAAGAATTTCTGTTCTGGGGTTTACATATACACATAATTGTTGTTATAATTGAAATTGAAAAGGATTAATTATGGAAAAGAATTGAGACTGATTAGTCGTATATCAATTTGATCTCCTTATGTCATTAAGGAAACCAAATTGGAGATCAAAATCCAAGAACCATTCATGAATTCACAGTCATTAATGCTTCCAACTTGCTCTGAATTTTGGATTCTGTGACTGGAAATCCATTTTATCTTTCAATAGAAAAAAAGGGGAAAGCTTTTATTTAGGTGTTGTGTGTTTTGAAATACAATCAATCTAAGAGAACAACAGGACCCAATCAAAAAAAAGAAATGGTTCAGCAATTCCCCAGAATATTTCCATCTATATCTATTTTGTATCGTTTTGGCGGCATGGCCGAGTGGTAAGGCGGGGGACTGCAAATCCTTTCTCCCCAGTTCAAATCCGGGTGTCGCCTGATTAACAAAAGACTCGGAATTTCTTACCCTACTAAACTAATAGAACTCACAAAATTCTTGCCTGGCAGAAGCAGAGGTAAGGGGCGGGGACTGTCGATACCCAACTTTAAGAATCGGGGGGTTGACTTTCAATTATTTCTTCAAAAATCGGGGTGTGACCCAAACCTGTACCATACCAATATGAATTACCAATATAAATAAAGAAATACTCACTTAATTACGGATTCCTGATGCGTTCAGGCCATTGATTTGATTTATCAATCGAATCAAATCCATAGTAAGATTCAATTGTGAGATTCAGAACTACGAAAGTCAGGGACCGTAAATCCGTGTATCCAAAGGAAGGTTCCTAAGAGACTGTAAATCCTTGCTCCTAGGATCCAAGAAGGGGTTATAGGAAGGACTATAAATACTTCCTAATTACCTTACCCTACTAGTGTTTACTGACTGAGTCTTGAAGTAGATTGGGTAGGCTGGTGGGGAATCCAATTAGGAGTTGTGGAAAGAACTGAAGATACTTTGTATCCATACAAACTCATGAGAGTCTCTGAGTGCTCAGGTTTTCAATTAATATTGTATGGGTGATTGACTTTTTATAGAATAAAAGTGGAAAAAAGTGCTTTCGTTGGGGTAACCCCGCCAAGAATGTAATAGGGTGTCTTCCAATTGTTTCACATTTCACAGAAGTAGAGACAGTAAGGCTTAGATGGGAAATTAGGAGTATGTGATATATAGTTATATATCTTGATGGTATATTTTATTTTCTGCTTTTTGTTTATGAAAGGCAACAATAGGTCTTACTATTCCTACATATTCCATTAGTCACATTCCCTTGAGACTTCCAAGGGGCAACTGTGTATCTTGCTTGTACTTAGTGCTTTCCGATTCCACCAGAAATCATATAGGGACTTGTTACGGGTGTATTCATTGGATTGGTTCATCAAAAACGTTAGGTCAAAATCCCATTTTGACTCTGCACCATTGATTCCACTATTATTAGTGATCAAGAATGGAATAATTCCTTCATATTCATAGAGATAGGGGACACGATTCACATGGATATAGTAAGTCTCGCTTGGGCTGCTTTAATGGTAGTCTTTACATTTTCCCTTTCACTCGTA